GTTCTCTAAGTTGTTGGATCTGCAAAAAGACGACTTTCTAAGTCTCAGTATGAGTAATGCTTTTGATTGTGAATGGTTCAAATAGGGATTCCCTGCTGAATTTGGATGTGCATTCTATATTAGGATTATATCCCATTTCAAAGAATCCGTAAAGAAATTTTGACCCGCAAACGGAAAAGGGGATAGCATAATTGGGAGTCAAATAAGCCTTTTTGGGGATAGAGGGACTTGAACCCTCACGATTTTTAAAGTCGACGGATTTTCCTCTTACTATAAATTTCATTGTTGCCGGTATTGACATGTGGAATGGGACTCTATCTTTATTCTCGTCCGCTTAATCAGTTCTTTTAAAGAACTATCGGACTTTGGAGTTAATGATTTGATGCATGAATATTCGACTCTTTCTTCAATGTGGAATCAATTCACATCAATTCTTCCATTTTTCATAGAAAAAAATACAGATACAGATGTGGGTCATCTAATCATTTGATATAGTATTCAATAGATACGTTTATCCTTCATCTTTTCTGATGTTTCGATGGAAAGATTCCTGCAGTCAACTCCATTTGTTAGAACAGCTTCCATTGAGTCTCTGCACCTATCCTTTTTTCTTTTTCAAAACCTTTGTTTTCAGAAAACAGGATTTGGCTCAGGATTGCCCATTATTATTAATTCCGGGGTTTCTCTGGATTTGAAAGTTATCACTTAGTAGGTTTCCATACCAAGGCTCAATTCAATTAAGTCCGTAGCGTCTACCGATTTCGCCATATCCCCCCTTTTCTTTTGTTTTGAAATTAGAATAGTATTATTCTATCATTACTTTTTTCTTTCATTTCTACCAGAACCCTTGAATTTATTAGATAGAGATTACTATCTCGAAAAAAGTATTTTCCTTCTTACCTTAAAGGAAACCATATTTGATCCAATCAAATTGGATTTTATCATTTCTATATGGGCAATTCAATATGCATTGATATATACCCGATATATATGTTTCTGTTCCTGCTTCTTTTCCAATTCTATTTTAGAGACTTGAACGGTCAATTTTTTTTGTTAACTTCCCCTTTGACGAATGAAAGCTGCAGTCTGTCTGATTAGTTCTAAGTAATTAACTGATTTTATTTAATTCGAAAGAAATGAAATTCTATATCGTTAGAATATTTACTCTTTTTTTGTTATTGGAAATTCTAGATTCTATTCTTTTCAAGATTTCTAGAGACATGATAATATATCATATTATATTGCATCCCTATGCATACAAAATTTCTAGTATGTAGGCCTGCTTAGCTCAGAGGTTAGAGCATCGCATTTGTAATGCGATGGTCATCGGTTCGATTCCGATAGCCGGCTTTTTACTATTTTTCATTTTTGTATTCAAATTTTGAAAAATTGATAATCCCCCCTCAAAGAATATTGAAAAAGTGTCTTCCCCTAAAATCCACGAATGACTTAAGTTTAAGTTATAGCAACTCATAACTATGTCACGAAAAGGATCTTATATTATTATTATATTTTATATTCTTATTTCTAATTTAGATCTTATTCTATATAAGAATATAGATAATAATATATATATAGAAAGTATCTTTCTACTTCTATATTTCTATTTCTACTTATATAACTTATATATAACTTATATATTATATATATATATTATATTATATATAGTATATAGAAATAGAATAAGAATAATAGATACTAATAACTAATACTAATAGAAGTAGAAGTTTGAATATTTATCCAATTTCTCTCTTATCTCATTCTTTTTTATTCTTCTTTATTTATATTTATAGTACAACTACACTACTTCAGCAAACTTCGCTTTGTTTAGTTCAGTTTTATTTTAGGTTTATTCTGTAAAATCAAATTTTCAAAAAACAAGAATGAAATGAATTCGAAAAATAAGGAGTGTTTATGTCGCGTTACCGAGGACCTCGTTTCAAAAAAATACGTCGCCTGGGGACTTTACCAGGACTAACTAATAAAGGGACTAAAGCTGGAAGCGATCTTAGAAACCAATCGCGCTCCGTAAAAAAATCTCAATATCGTATTCGCCTAGAAGAAAAACAAAAATTGCGTTTTCATTATGGTCTTACAGAACGACAATTACTTAAATACGTTCGTATCGCCGGAAAGGCCAAGGGGTCAACAGGTCAAGTTTTACTACAATTACTTGAAATGCGTTTGGATAACATCCTTTTTCGCCTGGGTATGGCTTCGACTATTCCCGGAGCCCGGCAATTAGTTAATCATAGACATATTTTAGTAAATGGGCGTATAGTAGATATATCAAGTTATCGCTGCAAACCCCAAGATATTATTATGGCGAAAGATCAACAAAAATCCAGAACTCTGATTCAAAATTATTTGCCCTCTTCCCTTCATGAGGAAGTGCCAAACCATTTGACCCTTGACCCATTCGAATATAAAGGATTAGTCAATCAAATAATAGATAGTAAATGGGTCGGTTTGAAAATAAATGAATTGCTAGTTGTAGAATATTATTCTCGTCAGGCTTAAACCTAAACTCTAAAGTAAAATAGCAAGCGTTCGGGCTATTTTTACCTTTCATCACATTCACCTAAGGTTAAGTAAGAAAAATACGAGTTTGATACCGATTTTATCCGATTTATGTATCATAGTCCGAGGATTTTCATACCCTTTCCTGTATTCTTCCTAGTTATAGTTTCCGTGTCGCGGCAATTTGGAATAAAGAATCTATATCCACGAAGGATCTAACTAGTGGAACTAGTGCAACGCAATAAGGGTCTCCATTACTATTTGTTTTTTGTTTGATCCGGTGTTGTTAATAAGATGGGTCTATTAAGTGAAGGTACGGAAAGAGAGGGATTCGAACCCTCGGTAAACAAAAGCCTACATAGCAGTTCCAGTGCTACGCCTTGAACCACTCGGCCATCTCTCCTAACATAATGATTATGAATCAAAAAGCGAATGAATAGTGAGTTCTTCATATTCCATTCTATATTTTTGGATAGGTACGACTGGTCCATTTTAAATATTAAATATTACAAATAAGAATAGAAAATTTTTCATCAAAGTAAAGAAAGATCCTTCTTTGTAGGTTCCAAGATAAAGAATTCTTTCTTTTCTTAGGAAATCTTTTTAAAATGAAGGGGGGATTCATGTTTGCAAAAAAGACTCCCCTCTATTTCGACTTTTTTGAATCCATTAAATCGATGAATTCCGAGGTGCTTTTTCTATTTTAATCATGGAATGATTATTTAATATTTAATCTTTTTCTTCTTTATATCATTAATTAATATATCATAATTCAATCAAATTTTCTCGAGTTACTCAAATCTGTAACTTCAATGAAATTGGAATAGTTCCCTTCCTTGGTATACTACTACATTAGGATGAAATCGAATCGGATTCAAATATTTCTTATCGATTCCTGTCAAAAAAGAACAATTAGAATAGAAGGCCCATAATCTTTTTTCAAATAAATCCGTTTTTATGTTATTTCGTACTGTACAATTCTTTTCTTTGTGGGATCATTTTCCCACGAGAGGAAATGAGAAGAATTATAGAATGGATTGCTAGCTATGCCTAGATCGCGGATAAATGGAAATTTTATTGATAAGACCTTTTCAATTGTAGCCAATATCTTATTGCAAATAATTCCGACAACCTCAGGAGAAAAGGAGGCATTTACCTATTACAGAGATGGTGTGATTTGATTCTTTTTTTATTTCATTTCTCTTGGTCTTACGAGAAAGACACGTGATTCGGGAAAATTCTTGAAATAAATCTACGCTTGTTGAAGGTGAAGTTTGTAAATAGAACAATTCCTTCTGTCATGTATCCTCGATTAATGCAACCTCAGATGCTATGTTTCAATTTTTGATTCTAGTATTGAGCGAAAGGTTACACCTATTACACCTAGAGGTTCTGTATTATGGGACAACCCTACTCCACTAGTACAAATCCACTAGTATAAATGGACAGCATAAGGGAAGAAGCACTACACCTAGGAATCAACAACATGAAAACCTTGTTCAAAATTACCCCTTGCCTTATTGGGCTCGGAACTAAAAGAATGGTTGGGACAACAAGCATCCATCTCGTTTGTACTTTGGATACCAATAGAACCATCAAGGGCTGTTGAAGTGACTAATTCCTGGAAATTAGGAGGCGTTGAAAACAAAGAAATTGTTGGAGTTCTCATTTCTATCTAGTCCCAACTTGATGTTAAGAAAAGATCTTTGGCAGGAAGGTCGGCTAGAGATTTTTTGTAAAAACACTAGCCCTGCTCAGTCCATAAGGAGAATATTTTCATCTTTTTTGATTATTCGCCTTATGCACATAAAGAGGAGCCGTATGAGGTGAAAATCTCATGTACGGTTCTGTAACGGAGATTCTTTTAATTGAATGGCGACCGTAACGGATGTCCGCTCAATCCGAAGGAAATTATGCGGAAGCTTTACAGAATTATTATGAAGCTATGCGACTAGAAATTGATCCCTATGACCGAAGTTATATACTCTATAATATAGGTCTTATCCATACAAGTAATGGAGAACATACGAAAGCTTTGGAATACTATTTCCGGGCACTAGAACGAAATCCATTCTTACCACAAGCATTTAATAATATGGCCGTGATCTGTCATTACGTGCGACTATCTTCACTATAGAAAAAGGGGGCTTTCTACATATGTATCGTTTAAAACAACGATTTTTATCAGCTGTAGAAAAGAAAGAAACTTCATAGAAGTTGAAATCAAAAGAAATAGATATACCTAGCTACTTTTTTCTATGGATAAAAACAGGATCTAATTGGTAGAGGAAGCACCGTAAAGATCAATTGGCGAGGTTTGGGGCCATAATAACTGCGTACTTATGTCATGATGCATGATGATAGATATACTTATCTCATGATGTGAGATAAAAATTAGGAATCCACTTATGTAATAGAGTAGATCCACTAAAGTCTTGAGCAGCGGTGTAGGATCAGATCCCAAAGATAGTAAGTCTTTT